TGCTATGAGACAGTATTGTCACCTTAGCATCTTCAGTGCTATGCTCTATATTTAAGCTATCAATGCTAATTAAAAAATAATATGCCATAAAATACAGCTGTCAAAAATAAGATTAATGCAATAAAAAAGTTGAAAGATTTAATTTGAATATTTTGGTTTTTTATAGATATAGTGGATGTTATTAAAGCACTTCCTTGACCTCCTAAAATCTCAAGTCAACCCATATCAACTGATTTTATAATATTAGTTCCTAAGAGCATAGAAAATTTAGTAAGGGGCTGTGTCGAAATAGGAGCTAAAAATCATATTGTAGAGAAAAAGAACTTAATTTTTCTAATACTTTTTTTATTATAATTAGTATCTCATATAATAAAGGCTACAAAGACCCCCGAAAAAATAACAAATAATGTTAATATTTTTAAGTAAAAGGGTAATACAAAGGGTAATGGGTTAAAATCAAGAAAGGTGTTTTGGAGTGAAAAACCAGCTACAAGTGCAGCTAAGCTTAAAGTTGTAGTTGCTCAATTTACATAAGGATCTATATCTTGCTTTTCATGATGAGTTGGTCCTTTAATATAGCCTCATAAAGAGCAAAAAGATAGGCGAAAAGAATAAGCTGCAGTTATACCTGTAGCTAAAAAAATTAAAAGTACTATTAAAAAGTTAGTTGGGTCTCTTAAAGATAGCTCTAAGATTAAGTCTTTTGAATAAAAACCTCTAAGAAAAGGGGCTCCGCATAAGGATAAATTAGCGATATTTATACAGGCTGTGGTAAGAGGAGCCTGAGAGAATAATAAACCTATATGACGAATGTCCTGAATGTTAGATCTATTATGAATAAATATTCCTGCACACAAAAAAAGTAAAGCTTTAAAAAGAGCATGAGTATAGAGATGAAATAAAGCTAAGTAAGGTATGCCTAAGCCGAGTCTTATTATCATTACTCCGAGCTGGCTTAAAGTAGAAAGGGCAATAATTTTTTTTAAGTCGTTTTCATAATTTGCCCCAATTCCGGCTATGAGTAAGGTTAAAACAGAGATGAATAAAAGAGTAGGTTTGAAAGCAGGGATTGTACTGAGAAAGGGAAAAAAACGAATAATAAGAAATACTCCTGCAGTAACCAAGGTAGAAGAGTGTACTAAGGCTGAAACTGGAGTTGGAGCAGCTATAGCTGCTGGGAGTCATCTTGAAAAGGGAATTTGGGCTCTTTTAGTTATTGCTGCTAAAGTAACGGCAAGAGCTGTTCATGCTGTTAAGTAATAATCTCATATACAAATAATAGATCAATGACCCTGAAGAACTAAAAGGCCAATTGAGATAAGGATTATTACATCACCAATCCGATTAGCTAAAACCGTAACTATTCCGGCTCCTAAAGATTTTATATTTTGATAATAAATTACAAGAGCAAAAGAAACAATACCTAAGCCGTCTCATCCTAAAAGAAGAGCGGGTAAACTAGGAATAAATACTAGAAGATTTATTGAAAGAACAAAGAGCATGACTAGTCAGACAAATCGTTTTAAGAAGGGATCATGAGATATATAGCTAGAAGAAAAAAGTATAACACAACCTGAAATTAAACAAACAACATTTCTGAATCTTAATCTAATTGGGTCTAAAATAAATATAAAAGTTATAGTACAAGAACTTATTTGGAAGATGGATCATTCTAAAATAATATTATAATTTATTATAACAAATACTATTGTTACTGGAAACAGAATAATTCTATATGTTAGTAAAAATATTGAACTAATAGAAGAAGATTTTAGATTAATATACATGGGTCAAGTAAAACAAATTTCATTTTCAAATCCACAGGCTGATGTTTTTTATATTAAACTAACTTGACCTATAAATTAAATCCATACTGAGATAAGATCCCTTTTCAAAATAAGAAAATTACCTGGGATTCAGTGTAAAAAAAACAGCATAAAGCCAGAGGGTTTAAAATCATTGAAGGGCTTGATAAATTTAGGTCTTCCTCCGTGTTGGATTCTGGTATAAAGATATATTCTATATAAAGCGGCTAAAAATCTTATAAGACCTAATGAAATTAAGTAGTATTTTGAACTAAAGATGGTAGATGGAAAGATTATAATTTCTCCTAACAAATTAATACTAGGAGGGGCAGCTATATTTATAATACAAAACAAGAATCACCATATTGCTAAAATTGGGAGTAGCATAAGTATTCCCTTTCTTAGAAATAAACTTCGTGTGTGAGTTTTTTCGTAGGTATAGTTTGCTAAGGCAAATAAAGCAGAAGAACAAAATCCGTGAGATAGTATTAAAACAAGGGCTCCTCTTCAGCCTCAGGATGTGTTGGAAAAAGCTCCTGCTAGTATTAAAGATATATGTCCAATAGAAGAATAAGCAATTAAAGATTTTAAATCTACTTGTCGGAAACAAATAATTCTAGTTATTACTCCCCCTCAGATAGCTAAAGAAAAAATAATAATGCATGTCTGAGAAGAAATAAAATTAAAATATTGATAAATACGTAAAATACCATAACCCCCCAATTTTAAGAGAATAGCTGCTAAGACTATAGATCCTGCAACCGGAGCTTCAACATGAGCTTTAGGAAGTCATAAATGTACTGTAAATATAGGTAACTTAACTAAAAATGCTGTAAAGCATAATAGAGTTAAAAAATTTCAGGCTCATAAATTATTTGTACTATATGTGTGAAGTCGTAGTCTTCTAATTATAAGCATGTTACTCGAAGATAGTTCTTGAACAGCCCACAAAATAGTGAAAAGAAGTGGTAGCGAGGCAGCAACAGTGTAAATTATTATATATATACCAGCTTGCAATCGTTCAGGCTGATAGCCCCATCCTAAAATTAATAATAAGGTTGGAATAAGAGAAGCTTCGAATAAAAAGTAGAAAAGTAGTCTTCTAGAACATAGAAACGTTGTTACTAAAATTAGGTTTAGTAATAAAAGAAATATAGAAAATATCGAATAATTGTTTTTAGAGATTTTTACTCTATTTTGACTTGCTATTATTATTATCAGTGAAATTCATAAAGTAAGTGATACTAGGATTATAGATATAGAATCATAGGCTAAAAATGAGTTAGTAGCCTCGTAACTAAAAAAGGGATTGAAAAGGTGAATAATAGAAATCAAGCTCCCAATAGCTAGAGATCATATTTTGATGTATCAAGATCATTTACTAGAAGGAAAAAATAAGAGAGTAGATCTAAGAAATAGTAAACCTAGCACTTGTGTAGAGAAAAACTTGAAACGTAATCATTTCCTTCGGCTCGAATTACTGCAACTAAGATCGCTAAGCCTAAGCTAGCTTCACAAGCTCCTAATGTAATTAAGATTAAAGAAGTTTCTCCTCTTAGAGTTACGTTAGTTGAAAAAGCAAATAATATAATAAATAAATTTATTGTAATGGCTTCTAACCTTAATAAAATGCTTAGTAAATGTTTATATTGAAGTGACAAAGCTAATAATGCCATAAAAACTCCAAGTATTCTAAGTAAACTTAAATAAAATGTTCTCATTTCATAATTATAATTAAACTGCAATAATAGCTTAAATTTAGAGCATTGGTCTTGTAAGCCGAAAGTGAGTATTATTTCTCTTATTGCTAAGTTATTAAGCGAATCGAACACTCCAAATTTGTTTTCAAGACAAATTTACCCCAGGCAATAACTTATTTTGTATTAGTAATCTAAAATATTATCTCATATAACTTGGACTAAAGGGTTAATAATGAAATACATAAAATAAAGTACAGTAAAAAGCTGACCAATTTGTTCATATGGAGCTTCTACAGGACAGGCTCCGATTCAGGTTAAAATAAAGAAAATTCCAACGTATCATCAGAATAAAATTTGATTTAAAGGATAAAATGCTATAGATCGAAATTTTGCCAGGTGAGTAAATGGCAAAATAAATAAAATAGCAATAGAACCTACTAAGCCAATAACCCCTCCTAATTTATTTGGGATAGAACGAAGAATGGCATAGGCAAATAAAAAATATCATTCTGGTTGAATATGTACAGGAGTAACTAAAGGATTTGCCGGAATAAAATTTTCAGGGTCAGTTAATAGTTGGGGGGAAAATAAAGCTAATATTCTAAGTAAAAATAGAACTAATAAAAACCCAACTAAGTCTTTAAAAGTGTAGTATGAGTGAAATGGAACTTTTTCTCCGTCACTATTTAAACCTAAAGGATTATTTGATCCAGTCTCATGCAAAAATAGTAAGTGAAGAATAGCTAGTGCTACAATTCTAAAAGGCAGTAAAAAATGAAGAGCAAAAAATCGAGTTAAAGTAGCATTATCTACAGCAAAACCGCCTCAGACTCATTCTACTATCATTTTTCCAACATAGGGAACTGCAGAAAGTAAATTTGTAATAACTGTAGCCCCTCAAAAAGATATTTGTCCTCAGGGTAAAACATAACCTAAAAATGCTGTTCCCATTGTCAAAAATAAGAGAACTACACCAATATTTCATGTATGAACATTTACGTAAGATCCATAATATATACCACGACCAATATGTAAATAAATACAAATAAAAAATCAAGATCCTCCATTAGCATGTAAAGCTCGTAAAAGCCATCCATATGTAACATCTCGGCTGATGTGAATTACGGAACTAAAAGCCAAATCTACGTGAGCTGTATAGTGTATTGCTAGAAATAAACCGGTTACAATTTGTACTCCCAAACAAAGACCCAACAAGGACCCAAAATTTCATCAAACAGACAAATTTGGAGCAGTGGGAAGGTCAACTAATGCACCGTTTATAACTTTAAGAATTGGATGAGTTTTTCGAATAGGACTTCGCATAAATTAATCATTAAAAGGTCGAAGAGAGGCGTGTTGATAGTAACAAATTTTTACAACTACAATTAAATTAATTAATAAAATAATTGCTAAACCAATCAAAATAGAAATTATTTGAGGTGATACTATTTCAATACCGTATATTTTCAAAAATTTTAATTCAGAAAAAATATAAAGGTAGCTAGTTGAAGAAAGATCAATTAGAGGATAAGAGTAAAAAATTAGTGCTAAGGGAATGATTAAAATAGAAAAAAATAGTATAGGAGTTCCTTTGCCGAAAAGAACATTAGGAGATAAAGCCGCAACATAGGCAAATATTACTAATAATCCTCCAACATAAATCAGGAATAAGATATAACCGTATCATGAAGATAAAGTAATAGCACTAATAAAACATATTAATAAAGTTGATAATATGATAATCAAACCAAGACTTAATGGTTGTACTATTAAGGGAAGCATTAGAAGACTAGATAAAGTTATACTAAAAATAATTAAAGCACTCATTTCGAAATGTGGGACTAGAAACCCAAGCTTTAGCTTCCAATGCTAATATTTTAAATTAAACTACAGTTTCGTTTTATGTTAATAATACATAGATGAAGCTAAAATTGCGATCATTAGTAGAAAAGATAATGAAGCAGGTAAAAACCCTTTCCAGGTAAGATTTATTAGTAAATCGTAACGGAAGCGTGGATAACTTCCTCGAACTCAAATGAATGCGAAAGCGAAAAATAGCACTTTTAACATAAATCCTAAATCTCTTTCAATTAACAATAGAGATCTTCCTCCAAAAAATAATAAGGCAGAAAACAAACTTATAACTAAAATGTTAGCATATTCGGCTAAAAAAATTAAAGCAAAGCCGGCAGCTCCATATTCAATATTAAAACCGGAAACTAGCTCTGATTCTCCTTCTGCAAAATCAAAGGGAGCTCGATTAGTTTCTGCAATGCAAGTAACAAACCATATAAAAGACACGGGTATTATTAAAAAAGTGAGTCAAATAAACTCTTGAGATTCTTTAATTTCAATGAATCTAAAGCTTCCAACTAAAAATAAAGGGAACAAAAGAACCAATGCTATACTAACCTCATAGGAAATTGTTTGTGCGATTGCTCGAAGTCTTCCTAAGAGAGCATATTTAGAATTAGACGCCCATCCTGCTAATAAAGTACCGTAAACATTTATTCCAGATACACATATAAAAAATAAAATGCCCCACTTAAAGTACGAACAGGGATATAAACTAGGGTATAGTTGTCATAGGAGTAAAGCTAAAATAAATCTAAAAACTGGTGCAACAAAATAAGGTGAATAATTTGCTATTGTTGGTTTAGCAATCTCTTTTGTTAATAGCTTGGCAGCATCGGCAATAGGTTGGGGTAAACCTATTAAGCCTACTTTGTTAGGGCCTTTTCGAAGTTGAATATACCTAAGGCCCTTTCGTTCTAAAAGAGTAAAAAAGGCGACCGCTAGTAAAATACAAATATAGGAAAATACCGAGGAAATAATAGAAATATACATTATAAAGAAAAGAAATTTCATCTTTATATTTAGAGCTTAAATCTAATGCACTTCGTCTGCCACCTTTATATAAAAAATATCAAATAAAGGAATTTCGCCTATATCTATTGATCCTAAGTCAATTGCATTAAAAATTTTGCTAATTTGATTTAAATAGATATTATACAATATCATCTTTAAATAATAATATTACAATAAACTGGTCCTTTCGTACTAAGTTCATTTCAGAAATTAAAGATAGAAACTGACCTGGCTCACGCCGGTCTGAACTCAGATCACGTAGAATTTTAATGGTCGAACAGACCAACCCTTAAAGACTGCTGCATCTTTAGGATATTCTGGTCCAACATCGAGGTCACAAACCTTTTTTTCGATAAGAACTCTTAAAAAAGATAATGCTGTTATCCCTACGGTAACTAATTTTTTTAATCAAAATATTTTGGATCAATACTTATTTAGTCTAAAAAATGTTAAAGGAAGCTTTTTTTGTTCCTCAGTCGCCCCAACTAAAATATTTAATAGTCAATTTTTTAAAGTTATTAATTTGCTACCTACTAATTTTTTTAAAGCTCGATAGGGTCTTCTTGTCTTTTAATTTTATGCAGGCTTCTTCACCCGAAGATAAAATTCTAGTAAATTGCAAAGAGACAGCTACATTCTTGTCAAACCATTCATACTAGCCTTTAATTATAAGGCAAATGATTATGCTACCTTTGCACGGTCAGAGTACCGCGGCCGTTAAAAAATTCACTGGGCAGGTCCGACTCCTTATTTATTTTTGACAAGGAGCCATGTTTTTGCTAAACAGGCAGAATGATTATTTGCCGAGTTCCTTTTTGCGATTTAAAATTTATATAGAAATATAACACTCTGAGATATAAAATATCAGAGTTTTATAGTTTAATTAATACTCATTTTAACATAAGTTTAGCTTATTTTAGTTCTTAAGTTTTCTTCTTTAACAGAAAAGCAAATAAATTATTTTCTTATACATTTAATGAAATTGTAACAAAATCAAGATTATAGCTATTTTCAAGCTTAAATTTTAATTAAAATAATATGCAAATATAATACTAATTTTCGAGCTTATCCTCCAAAATCTAACTAAATTAAAATTTGTTCCATTTCTTTATTACAGAAATAAAATTAATTTAAAGCACTTATATGCCTTTTAGAAGAACTAGCTATCATCTAATACGAATAAAATTTCATTTCTATCTTTGTTTCTAGGAAAATTTTTGCTACAATTAGTCCTTTATATTCTAAAACACTGAATAAAGATAGCTCATTAGATTTCGAGAAATTTAAATATAAAATAAATATCTAGTTAAACCATGATGCAAAAGGTACAAGTTTTTATTTTTTCTTTTATTTAATTTATTTTATTCCTTTACAGTACTTTTTCTAAGGTATTACAAAGTAAGTTTTAATCTCCTTTACTAAATTTAATAATGTTTTAAAAGTTTTAAAATAGACATTTTTATACCTTAATATTTAATTTAAAAACAACTTATTACTTAAGTATATTTTCAGTGTAAATGAAATGTATTATGTTATACTATGTTTTTCATCTAGAGACAATTTCCATTACCTCTGCTATGTTACGACTTATCTCATTTTTCAACGAGAGCGACGGGCGATGTGTGCACGTTTCAGAGCCATATTCAAATTGTTTATATATTTTATTTTACTTTCAAGTCCTCCTTCAAATTATATTTTCACAGAATTTTTCGTAATTATAATTATAATAATTGTAACCCATCCTCTCCCTCTTATTAGCTGCACCTTGATCTGACGTTTAAATTTAAAAATTTTTGGTGCTAACTTCTTAATTTTTAAAAGTTACCTGACGACGACGGTATACAAACTGATTACAAAATAGGGTTAGGTTTAACGCGGATTGTCGATTATGAGACAGGTTCCCCTAATAGGTCTAAAACACCGCCAAGCCCTTTGAGTTTTAAATTTTTATTTAGATTCATAGTACTCTGGTAAATTTGATTAGATTTACAGTCAAGAATAATGGGGTATCTAATCCCAGTTTCCCTCAAGACTATCACAGCTTCAGTAAAAAAGTTATAATTAAATTAACTACTTATATACAAATTTTACTTTTTTATAAATGATGAATAAACTAAATTACTTCAAACCTAACTGTCTTTTTACCTTTAAATATAACTTAATCTCTTAGTCTAACCGCGGATGCTGGCACTAAGTTAACCAGATTTAGGTGTACTAAATTAATTCAAGTTTTCGCTTTTTTAATTAACCTTCAGCACTGGTGTTAGCGGGACTTTTCAAAGCATTTTTTGTAACTATAATACTTTAAAAGAGAATGTTAACTCAAATTTTTTATTTTTATTGCAGCCTCCTTTACCTCGCCTCTTTCAAAAAAAACCATGTGTATCTTTTAGTTCCTGCTATATTCATAAGTCAGAGCCAAGCTTGTTTGTTTCTATAAAATTAAATCGATTACTAAAATCAATAAATTATCTAAGTACTCTTTTAAATTTATAAAAAATAATAAAATTAGTTTCTATGGTGTAAATCGCACGTTAGATTTTCATTCTAAAAGAATAAAGTTATTTATTAGAAATAGTCTTTTGAGTATGATAAGTACACTTGCCTTCCAAGCAAGAGGATTAAAAAGTTTTAAAAAAGATAGATACTTACAAAGCGGTGTCAGGGCACAAAGAATTTTGATTTCTTAGGAGAGGTTCAGTTCCTCCTGGTAAAGGTTTTAAGTTAATTTAAACTACAAGCCTTCAAAGCTTGATATAAAGACACATCTTTAAACCTTGCCCGCCATAGTTTACATAAAACATCGACCTGCAAAATCGAGAAAGGAATAAAATTCCTGGTGTGTTTGTTTGGTGGCTGAGGATATAAGCGATAGACTGTAGATCTATTAACGGAGTTAAATCTTCCCAACAAAACAAAGACATTCATATTGTAAAATAAGCTAAATTGTAAGCTGTTGGGTTCATACCCCAAAAATGAACATAAGTTCTTTTACAACTTAACTTAAAAATTCAGTATAGCATACCTACTATTAATGGGGATGTTCATCTGAATAAAGAGTAATTAATAAGCAGAAAATATAAGCCTGAATTAAACTAATACCAAACTCAAAAACTGTGTATAAAACTTGAATAGACAATAAAAGTAGTATAGAAAAAATAGAAGATAAAAAAATTCTTGCTGTCAAGTAGTTTCCGATTAATGTTAGAACAATATGTCCCGCTCTTATATTTGCTGTTAATCGGACAGATAGAGTAATAGGACGCACCATAATTCTTACTGTTTCAATAATTACTAAAAAAGGATTTAACGGTGCAGGAGCTCCCATCGGGAGCAATCCTGCAATCACAGAACTAGGATTAAAAAAGACGGCAGAAATAATTAAAGAAAGTCAAAGAGGTATACCTAAAGAAAGAGATACAGCTAAGTGTCTAGTTGGTCTAAAAACATAAGGAACTAATCCCCTTATATTTATTAAAATTAAAAATAAAAATAGACCAGTAATAATGTTGATAAATCCTCCTATTCTTATTCCAAAAGATCGAAAAACCTGAGATGAAGCAGTATCTTTAAATGTTCTTACAACTCTAATTCAACGGGGGGATATAATTCAATACGATGATCTAAATAAAACAATTGTTGCTAAAGAAAAAAGTCATATTAAAATATATAACGATATAAAAACCTGATTATTATCATCAAAAGAAGAGAAAATGTCTACAAGCATTCTTTTATTTATCAATTTCATTTATTTTCTTTCAAACTAGTTGGAGCTAAATTCTCCCCCTGAAAAAAAGTTTTTGTTGATCATCAAATTAAAACAGATATTGTTAATACAGCCGTTCAAAATAAAATAAATAATAAAATTCAATTTAGTGGAGATAATTGAGGCATGCAAAAAGTACTAAATCTAATTAGTAACGTAAGGCTGACAACCTTATATTATTGTTTAACTAACTTTTTTAATCAGAAACATTAATAACCCATTCCATGAAATTTTTTAACGGAACGGCTTCTACTACAATAGGTATAAAAGAATGGTTTGCTCCACAAATTTCTGAACACTGTCCATAAAACACACCAGGATACTTAATAAAAAATCCTAACTGATTTAATCGGCCGGGAATTGCATCAACTTTAACTCCTAATGAAGGCACTGTTCAAGAGTGAATAACATCTGCTGAAGTAACCAGTACACGAACATCAGTTTGAGTTGGTAAAACTACCCGATGATCAACTTCTAATAATCGAAAATCTCCAGGTTCTAATTCATTAGTTGGAATTATATATGAATCAAATTCAATATTTGAAAAATCTGAATATTCATAACTTCAGTATCACTGATGTCCAATTCTTTTTACAGTTAGACTACAATTCCCGATTTCGTCTAATAAATATAATAAACGTAATGAAGGTAACGCTAAAAACACTAAAATTACCGCTGGAAGAATTGTTCAAATAGTTTCAATTTCTTGTCCTTCAACTAATGAACGGCATGTATATTTATTTACCATTAAAGATACAGCAGCATAACCGACCAAACTAATAATTATTACTAAAATTATTATTGCATGATCATGAAAGAAAATAACTTCTTCCATTAAAGGTGAAGCTGCGTCTTGAAATCCTAATTGTCCTCATAGACCCATATCTCAAAAATAATTATAAAAAATTCTAATTAGCTACTAATGCACCAGTTTCAGGAGCATTATGAAAATCAGCAGGTAAGATATTATCTCATTCTAAAGCTGTTCTCAAATGAGTACTTCAAATAACACTTCGTTGGGAAACTAAGGCTTCTCATACAATTACTATAAAATATAAAACAGCCACAAATGAGATTATTGAACCAATAGAAGAAACAACATTTCATTTTGTATAACAATCAGGATAGTCTGAATATCGACGAGGTATTCCACTTAATCCTAAAAAATGTTGAGGAAAGAAAGTAACGTTTACACCAATAAATATAATATAAAAATGTGCTTTTGTTCATCGGCTATGAAGTGTTACACCGCTTAATAAAGGAAACCAGTAATTAAACGCACCAAATAGAGCAAAGACTGCACCCATAGATAAAACATAATGAAAATGAGCTACCACATAATAAGTATCATGTAGTATGATATCTAAAGATGAATTAGATAATACAATCCCAGTTAGACCCCCTACCGTAAATAAGAAAATAAAACCTAAAGCCCATAACATTGGAGTTTCGTACTTAATTTTAGCTCCGTGAATTGTAGCAAGTCAACTAAATACTTTAATTCCAGTAGGTACAGCAATAATTATTGTAGCAGCCGTGAAATATGCTCGTGTGTCAACGTCCATTCCGACTGTAAATATGTGATGAGCTCAAACAATAAAGCCTAAAACACCAATAGCTAATATAGCATAAATCATGCCTAAAGTACCAAATGTTTCTTTTTTAGCAGAATAGTGACTTACAATATGTGAAATCATTCCAAATCCAGGCAAAATTAAAATATAAACCTCTGGATGACCAAAAAATCAAAATAAATGTTGATATAAAATTGGATCTCCACCTCCTGCTGGATCAAAAAAAGCTGTATTAAAATTTCGATCAGTTAATAATATAGTAATAGCCCCAGCTAAAACGGGAAGGGATAAGAGCAATAGAATAGCTGTAATCTTTACAGACCATACAAAAAGAGGAAGTCGTTCAAATTGCATGCCTCGTCATCGTATATTAATGATAGTTGTAATAAAATTTACAGCTCCCAAAATAGAAGAAGCACCCGCAAGATGCAAAGAAAAAATTGCTAAATCTACAGATCCTCCTGCATGTGCAAGATTTCCTGCTAATGGAGGATATACAGTCCATCCTGTTCCAACACCTCTTTCAACTGCAGCAGATGAAAGAAGTAATAATAGAGCAGGAGGAAGAAGCCAAAATCTTATATTATTTAATCGAGGGAAAGCTATATCTGGAGCCCCTAGTATAAGAGGAACCAATCAATTCCCAAATCCTCCAATTATTATAGGCATAACTAAAAAAAAAATTATAACAAAAGCATGAGCTGTTACAATTACATTATATAATTGATCATCACCTAGTAATGCTCCTGGTTGTCCTAATTCAGCACGAATAAGAAGTCTTAAAGCAGTACCGACTAATCCCGATCATATTCCAAACAAAATATATAATGTCCCAATATCTTTGTGATTTGTAGAAAATAATCAACGCATACAAATTATATTTTATAACGAACTAACTACTCCAGCTATAACAATTAAAATTCCTCCTATAACATTTAAAGTATTAACTCTAATTATAATTACATTATTTACATCTAATTTTCTTAATCCATGTTTTTTTAGTCTTCTTAAAAATACAGAGAAAAATAAACTTAAGTAATAAAATAACCTTATTAAGGAACCTAAAATAAGCACAAAAATTGTCGGAGTTCACGGTCCTCTAGTGCTGGCAACAATAACCAACCACTTAGAAATAAAACCTAGTAATGGAGGAAGACCTCCTAATGATAACAGCAGAAGTATAATTCTTAATTGCATATATCCCGAATTTTTTAGATTGTTAATATTTTTTATCCTTCCGGAATCACTATATCATAAACTAATAAATAGTGAAACCCTAATTAAAACATAAATCATTAAATATATTTTTATTGTTCATTCTCTATGAAGAGAAGCAAAAGTTATTCATCCGAGATGACCAATAGACGAATATGCTAATAAAGCACGAATCTGAGTTTGGTTTATTCCCCCTAGTCCTCCAATCAAAGTTGATCCTGCCCTAATTACACAAAAAATAAAAGCAACTATATATGACTGGTTTAATTCCAAAAGGCAAAGAACTAAGAATAAAGGAGCAAATTTTTGTCATGTTGCTAAGAGCAAACAGGAAATCCAAGGTAATCCAGCCATCACCCTAGGTAATCAATAATGGAATGGAAATAAACCTAGTTTAATACACAATCCCCTGATTAACACTATAAATCCTAATATACTAAAATTATCCATTTTAGTACATATATCTCAAGTAAAAGACATATTAAATACTATTAAACTTCCAAAAATTAAAAAACTAGAACCTAGTGCCTGAATAATAAAATATTTTACAGCAGACTGTCTTTCAGAAACACTTTTTTGATAAATTAATAGCGGTAAAAAACCAATTAAATTAATTTCTAACCCGGCTCAAATACTTAATCAGTGAATAGAAGAAACAGAAAGTAGAGTTCCAATTCCTATTACTGATAAAAATATATATCCAAAAGGAAGTCTTGAAAACATAAGAAAAAGGATAAAATCGAATTACCCAAAACAAAGTTAGCAGCCCTGTTTTACTCCAAGTTTTTTCTTTACTGGGCTCAATCTAAGGACCCTTCATTTCATTCATGAAAGAGACCTAAAATAAGAATAACTAAAAAAATAAAAGTTCCAGAGACTAAAGCAAGAGAAAATCTTGTAACTATTCTTGCTAAAATAGGAAATAAAAGGACAATTTCTACATCAAAAATTAAAAAAATAATAGCTAATAAAAAAAAACGAAGGGAAAAAGGTAAACGTGCCGACTTAATTGGATCAAACCCACACTCAAAAGGAGATCTTTTCTCTCGATCTCTAATGGCTCGTTTTGCTAGTACTCATCCTAACGTTATTACAACGATGGATAAAGCTAGTGCAATAACTCTTCTTAAAAATCTTCTCAACATATTTAGTACTAGAGACAACTAAAATCCCATATTAATCAACATCAATGATTTCCGTTCATCCGGCGTAGTACTATAACTTAAATGTTACTAAATGAGTAAACTTATAGTTACATTCTCCTAATTAACAGCTAGGCACCTCTATTTTGGCTTTCATTTATTTAAATAGTACAAAGAAGGACTTTCACCCCCAAGATACGGGCCGAAACCGAATGCAAATTTCTCGCTTTTTATACTGACCCGAAAGTTTAAAAACTTATTGCCTGAATGCAAATCAGATCTTTTATATTAAAGTATCAAGTCTTCCAGTTAGCTCTTAGAGGCAGAATCTGCCGTCTCTAGATTAAAAATCTAGCACTTATTACTCAGTCATCTAAGAAATAAAATTTTACAATTTTTAACACCCTCATCAATAAATTGAAAGATATAAAAACAATCAAACTACGTCAACAAAATGTCAATACCATGCAGCCGCTTCAAAACCAAAGTGATGACCAGTAGAGAAATGCTGAAGTCAAACACGAACCAGACAAACCAATAGAAAGGTTCTACCAATAAGTACATGAAGACCGTGAAAACCTGTAGCCACAAAAAAGCTTGAACCATATGCACCATCCGCAATAGTAAAAGAAGCCTCGTAATACTCTCCTCCTTGAAGAAAGGTAAAATAAATACCTAAAATTACAGTTGCAATTAAAGCTTGTAGGCCTCCCGGATTATCACCTTCTATTAAACTATGATGAGCCCAAGTTACTGTCACACCAGAAGCAAGAAGAACACCGGTATTTAATAGAGGAACCTCAAAAGGATTTAAAGGTGTAATTCCAGCAGGAGGTCAACATGACCCCAACTCTGGGCTTGGTGCTAAACTACTATGAAAATAAGCTCAAAAAAAAGCAAAAAAGAAACAAACTTCAGAAACAATAAACAAAATCATGCCTCACCGAAGTCCTTTAGATACTTGAATTGTATGAAAACCCTGAAAAGTGGCTTCTCGAATTACATCTCGTCACCATTGAATTATTGTCATTATAATAAGAAATAAACCTAGAACTATAGTTACATAACCGTATCCGTGAAACCACCCAGCTAAACCAGAAGTTAAAAATAAAGCCCCTATAGATCCCGTTAGAGGTCATGGTCTAAACTCAACTAAATGAAAAGGATTTCGCGCCAT